CTTTGACCTATTCCATAACCTACAAATTGGTTAGTTATCCAGTCAGCATAATCAAAATATTATATTTGTTTTGCAGAAATGACAAAAAGGATCCTTTGCTCTGATGTTTCACTCTATTCTTTTGTTTCTTAATGATGTTTGTGAACAATTGAATCTAGCGGTTGATTCATAGTCCCTGCCCTTCCCCCAAAATATTAACTGGAAGCAAGAAGAAAGAACGAATCAATCGATTTTATCTATAATCCAATATAATAATTATATTGATTTCTAGGGATGAGACATCCTGCAAATCATTTCTAGACTAAACTAATAGAACCTTAATCAAAACTACTCTAAAAATAAAATAAAAACTCCGATCATATATCTGATCATATAATAAATAAAGATTTGGATATTCGTAAAAATAAAATCCGCCTTTCAACCGGAACAGTCTTTTTTGTTTGAATAATTTCTCTAAGTTAGAAGTTTAACTTATATTGAATAAGTGAAGATTATTGAATAAGTGAAGATATTGAATAAGTGAATAAATTCTATTTTCTCAATAACTTATTCACCCATAATCCTTTTTTTCCTTTGTTTGTCCACTACTTCTTATGAATCTAAACAAAGGAGTTCCGATAGACCCGGAAAAGAAGGAAAGGAATAGTAATCTTTGATGAACAGGAAAAAAAATAATTATTATTTTGATACAAGACGACACAAGAAAACGGGTGAAAATTCCTTTTTCTTGTGTCGTCTTGCGTCGAATAGAAGATTAGGAAGACTAGTAATCCTTCCTAAAAGTATTTGTTCCTTTCATTTTTACCATCCTTGCCTTGTATTCTCTTCTTTTGTATTTGTTTGTATGCCTATTGTTTATTACTAAAATGGAATACAAGTAATGAATTCCAGGCGTCCTGCAAAACAAAAAGAGTATAAACAAAGCAAGCAAAAGGATTTACAGAATTTTTTGATCATACATAATTGTATCGATGGACAAAAAATCGGCACTTTTTACCAAATGTTAAGGAATCTCTGGACCTAAAAATTCATTTCGTACAATTGAACTTTTTCAAACTGTTTCTTTTTAAGAACCAAAAAAACTTGTGCCAAAATAACAGATGCGAAGAAGAACAAAAGGCCTTGGACGCGTAATGGATCTTGAAGCACTATTTCTGCATCTCCCTGACCAAACCCTCCTACATTGGGATTGCTTGTTAATGGTTGATCAAGCTTAATGGATTCACCCTCTGAAACAAGAAGTTCTGGTCCTGGAGGTATAATATCAACCGCTTGACGTCCATCCGATGCATCAACTATGGTTATTTCATATCCTCCCTTTTCTTTACGTACTATTTTGCTTACTATACCTGCTGATGTAGCATTATAGACTGTATTGTTACTCTTGCTACCATCAGGATAAATCTGACCCCTTCCTCTGTTCCCACCCACATATATGGGATATTTTAAGAAGTGAACGTCTTTCTTTGTAGCAGGGTCGGGGGAAAGAATGGGAAAGACGATTTCACTATATTTCTGACCCGGAACAGGACCTATCACAAGAATATTTTTTTTATTGGGACGATAACTCTGAAAAGACAGATTTCCTATCTTTTCTTTCAACTCAGGAGAAATACGATCGGGGGGGGCTAATTCGAATCCCTCGGGTAAAATAAGAACAGCACCCACATTCAAACCCCCTTTTTTACCATTAGCAAGAACTTGTTTCAGTTGCATATCATAAGGAATTTGAACAACTGCTTCAAATACAGTATCAGGAAGCACAGCTTGTGGAACTTCAATATCCACGGGCTTATTAGCTAAATGGCAATTAGCACATACAATTCGTCCAGTTGCTTCTCGTGGGTTTTCATAACCCTGCTGCGCAAAAATGGGATATGCATTTGAAATGGATGCTCGAGTTATTACATATATCATGATCGATACAGAAATGGATCGAGTCATCTGTTCCTTTACCCAAGAAAAAGTATTTCTATTTTGCATGTCCAATCATGGATCTCGGAATTTCTACAATAAATTAGATAGAGAACTAGTAAAGTTCCCTATGCACGAGTCTGTCATTGTACTGGAATAGTTGTACTGTAATATAGGACGAATACCTTGAACTGGTAGAAATAAAATATAAAGAATTAAGTAAGATTCAAAATGGTTTCTTTATAAAGGAAGAAAGATTCTGATTTATTTGATTGATATCAGGAGATCAAATGAGTTCTTCATTCATTCATTGAATGATAAATGACTACAAGCGAAGGAGATACACGATTTAAATAATGGAAAATCCAATATTTCACAATTGTATCTAGAATAACTGGAAAGGTGGAAACAAGACCAGATATAATTTGATCATTATGAGCCAATCCAAAATCATTGTAGAACGAACCAATTATTAGTTCCCAACCATGAGTCGAGTGAAATCCAATCCATAAATCAGTAACTAAAAGAATCGAAAAAGCTTTTATTGTGTCACTTAAGTTATAGAGGAATTCCTGAACCCAAGAATTAAGAATGACAAGTTCCTCATTACCCAAAATAAAATAACCACTTAGAATAGCGAAAGAGATTATATTTGTCGAGAAATGCAAAATGATATGGAGATGATATTCATTGTGTGTTTTGACCAATTGTATCGTTTCCTTGTGTATTCCTATACGAAGTTTTTGTATATGTGTCTCCGGGTACTCCTTTATCATTTCGTCCAACAGAAGGAGTTCTTCTAATTCTATGAATCTTTCTAGAACGTTTTTCTCTTGAATGATATTCAAGAGAGTTTTGGATTGCCCGGTATTCCACCAATTTGTAACCCAAAGTTCCAGACATTTATTAAATGAAAGAGAAACCCACCAGGGCAAAAATACTATAGATACAAGATATGGGAAAGAAGGCAATGCTTTCTTTTTTTTCATTTTTTATCTGTGAATTGAATCGTTAATGAACCTGCTTCATTCGTTGACTCTATATGATATTTCTCTGAAGCACGAGTTCTATAACAAGGTATTGAACCTATGGGTCTATTCATTCCAATTTTTGTGTCAAAATTGAGTTTAGTTCTTGGATCTAGAAGGAATATAGAAATGGGATAAGGGTTTGCCCTTTTCGGATAAAAATGCAAAATCAATATTATTCCTAGATATCTCAATTGGGCAAATTTGAATGGGCAAATTCGAAGCAATTTCATCTTCATTTGTTTCTTTCTATGAATACTCGAAAACCCACTTAAAATAACGAATCGGATTTAGAAACGAAAACCCACCTCAGTTAATTATTTCGAAATGTTTCACCGCCTAGCCACAACCAAGGAAAAAGGTATCATCAAAATTTTGGGCCTAAAAAGATGAGATGAATTCCGTATTACGAAATAAATGTTCGGATATATTTGATGAATCCCTACTTATTATATTAGCCTTAGATTAGCCTTTTTTCTAGTAGAAATTTTCTAGTAGAAAAGAATTGAGTTGGGATCCATACGCATATGAAATACTTTTGGTATACAAATGGTATACAAAAATTTCTTCTTTTCTTAATTTTATTCTTTATTATAGTATAGTTTATTATAGTTATTCCATATATGCCCTCCTGCTTTTTTGGTTTATTCTATGGGAGTCGCCACGACAAAGGAAGGAGGAAATAGAATAATCTAACATGTTTTGTTCAAATGAACATTCCAAAAAGACTTCAATTATATTAAAAAGGGAATTAGCAAGTTCCTTCCCCCATGCCGAGAAAACATTTATTCTTTATTGTGTTCAATTCATTTCAAAATACTTCAATTGGTACGCCCAAGAAATAGGCCAATTCGGCAGCTTTTTGTTCAATTTCTCGTGGAGTAAAATTCTCATCAGTACGAGTCAAGGGAATGGCCCCTTGACCTCTGATTTCCATATAAAGGACACGACGAGGATAAAGACCCTCTTTAACCTCAATTCTGATTGATTGGATATCTCTCATAAGGAAGCGAAGGAAGATGCGACGATTTATTCCAGGAAATCCCCAACGAAAAATGCACACAATTCCTTCTTTTCTATCGAATCGGTCATAACCACTACCTACATTCCACAAAATTGTGCACCACAAATAGGAGCTAACGAACAGACCTGCGATCCCGTAAAAAGACATCACGATTCCTTGTGGAAAAAAAATAATTTGCTGAGATGGAAATATGGATATCAGATTCCTACCAAGATAACTGGAAGTTCCAACCGCTAAGAATCCTAGTGAACCTAAAAAAAGGATACAGGCCCAGCAAAAATTACTTGTTTTTCGAGACCCCCTTATAAGTTCTATCCATATATGTTCTGATCGCCAATTCATACTATACTAGATCCAGTTGCATTCGATTGGAATTGAGAGAATAACCCAAATTTGACTTTACCTTTCTTGATCCCGAAGTAACTTTCATCAACTGGCACTATTCTGATGTGGAGTAATTGGTTAGATACATTGACTTTCTATTAAAAATATTTACTGATCCGTTTTTAACCAGCTATATATATATATACATGCATTTATGCAGATAGCATGTATCCGCATACATAACAGTTCTTTCATTTGTGTGTGGAAAGAGCCACATATCGTACCGCACTAAAAAAATATCTGTATTATGATACAGTGTTGAAATAAATTGATAGGATTTGGTCCCATTGGATCTAGACAATCTTATTTTTTTGGACATGAAGAGATAAAGAAGCCATTGCAATTGCCGGAAATACTAGGCCCACTAAAGGCACAAAAATAGAGGGTAAGTTGAGATCTGTCATAGAATGGGCGCCTCGATTTAATATTTGTATCTATATATTTGTATCTATTAGAAAGATATCTTATGATATGATAAGTATATCTATTATAAGTAATATTAGGTAATATTGACTATTGTATTTTATATAATATTATACTACTAAGTATATATAAACAATTAAGTATATATAAATATATAATTTATAAATAATATATTTATATTAAAATAATATATTTATATTAAAATAGAAATTTGAAATATAAAAATAATATTAAAATATTAAATTTTAATAAAAAAAAAGGATAGATAATAAGTGCAAAAATGTAGAACTAAATTAAGTGTACCTATTCATCTTTCTACACGAATATAAATAGGGTAATCTTCTTTTACAAATTTTATTATTCTTCTTCTCCCATCCTTATGTTCTTTCTATCTTTCTTTCTAATCTAATAAGGAGTTTTTTATTTAAAAGGAGTTTTCTTATGAAAATTAAGTTCATTATGAATTCGCGACTCTAAATAATAGGATCCAACAAACAGGGATTCATAGTAAAAATGCGATAGATGTAGAAATTATTTTATTTCATTTCCATATTTGATATTTCTTTTTATTTTTATATATTTTTTTTTTTTTCATTATTGTCTATCTTAATTAATGCGTAAGATAGCCAGATAAAATTCTTTTTATTTCCCCAAATTAGAATTCCTCGGAAAGATAAATTCACTTTTTTATTTTATCCTGTTGATAGAGGTTCATAATACCTAATCATGAATAGGGGTAAGATAAAAAATAGATCTGGATCCGGAAGAAAAAAAAATTATCCGAAACTTCTGACTCTTACTAGAAAGTGTAACTTATATCACCAAAGAACATTTTTCTTAGTTTTTTTTATTATGATGAACTAAATACTTGTTCGCTACAAACAAAATAACTGAATCTAGTGCTATACTTTAATTTTTTGAATTTTGATTCAAGGGAAAGAAACCATGGAGCTGAAATAACTCACTTAGAACACCTTTTAAAGGATTACGTGGTACGATTGGGTCGAATAAGCCTTTATGGAATAAATACTCAGCCGCTTGTGAACCATCGGGTACTGTCTTATTCAATGTTTGTTCAATTACTCTTTTACCCGCAAATGCAATGTACGCATTAGGTTCAGCAATAATGATATCTCCCAACATACCAAAACTGGCTGTTACTCCACCGGTTGTAGGAGATGTAAGGACTGGTACATAGAATAACTTTTTAGTGGATTGGTAATCATATGAAGCAGAAGATATTTTAGCCATTTGCATCAAGCTCAAACTTCCTTCTTGCATGCGTGCTCCTCCAGAAGCACACACAATAATGACAGGTAGAGATCGATTAGTAGCATACTCAATCAAACGAGTGATTTTCTCACCTACTACAGATCCCATACTACCTCCCATGAACTGAAAATCCATAACCCCAATTGCTGTGGGAATACCGTTTAGTTGACCTATGCCTGTTTGAACAGCTTCAGTTAAACCTGTCTTTCTTTGATAAGAATCGATACGATCTTTATAAGGTTCCTCTTCTGAATGAAATTGAATGGGGTCCATAGAAACCATATCTTCATCCATAGGATCCCAAGTGCCCGAATCAATCGAAAGTTCGATTCTATCTGAACTACTCATTTTCAAATGATATCCACACTGTTCACAAATATTCATTTTTGACCTAAGAAGTTTTTTATAATTTAATCCATAACAATTTTCGCATTGAACCCATAAATGTCTGTATTTTTTATTTATATCGAAATCATTAGATCTTCCTCTTATATTGAAATCACTGCCATTATTACGAGTTCTTATACTAAAACTTCCACTTTCACTACCACTTACATTTTCAGTACAAATGAAACTATAAATGTAACTGTCACTGTAATTGTCAGTACCACCTGAAATGGAACTATTAATACTGACTTCAAAACGAAGATAACTATTAATGCAACTATTAATGTGATTAGTCCAACTAGATTGAGTATCATACGTGTAATGATAATAGTAGTGATTGTTTCTCTTAGACCCCCTATTCAAAAAACTAGAAAAAAAACCCTCTAATTCACTCAGAAAAGAACTATCATTGTCAATCTCAAAACTATGATTTTCAATATCAAAATATATGGAATAACTGTCACCATTACTATCCCTAACTAAAAAAGTGTCATCAGAGATCAAACTCCAAATATCCCTGATACCAAATAAATAATCAACATTACTGAAACTATAACTAACACTATCACTCCAATTTTTCTCCGTATCATTTAGAAGGGGTTCATCACTTCCACTGGTATGGCCAATAGCATCAAGACTTTCCATTGATTTACTTAAACCATACCTATGTTCTAACTTTAACTTCTCATTATACAACATCGAATTGAACCACCATTTTTCCATATAATCTTCCTGCCCCCTATTTGATGAAAATACAATAGATGAATAGTCATTCGATGAATAATTATTTTACTATTTTATTTCCTATCAGAATTAAGCATATGAGGATTAGGATTGTTAACTAATAATAAGTGAGTATTGAAAGAAATGATTCTCTTTTTTTTTTGAATCTGAGATAGCACTTCAATATCTATCTATATAGAAAGATTTTTTTTTCAATTAAAATACAAATTCTCATCGAAAATAGTTTATAAATAAGGAATTCGTTCTCGTATAACCTTGTATCGTATAATCAAATAATAAGTTTATATTGCAACATGGAACGAAAAAGACAATATACAGGATGAG